ATAATGTAAATATAAGCAAAGTACTAAATATACTTAAAACAAGGTAGTAATTCGCAAGATGGAGAAAATTATTGCAGTTATTATAGGGAAGTATAGAGATATCCTATTTGAAGGAGGACGGGATCCTTCTTTCTATTAATTTCATAATAATTCGTTGGTAATGCTTTTACCTCTATTCTAAAAATAGAAAAAAAAGACATATTAGGGCTATACGGATTCGAACCGTAGACCTTCTCGGTAAAACAGATCAAACGGATTATTATCGAAATGATTCGAACTGTTTCAAAGACCCAACATGCATTTTTATGCATTGGGCTCTTTCATAAACTGATTTAAAAATCAGTTAGTCCACCATAGTTTTTCTTTACGGAAACATAAAGATAATGAGATGGCTCCCTGTGCTCTGATTGATTATTTGTATTATGATCTATCTAGGAGCAATACCAAAGTGTTTCAAAGGAGGATTACCTTGACTTAGGTCTGCCTCCGGCCTAAATTAAATCAACCTAAGTGAAATGGAGTCTCTATCGTTCCACTGCAAGAGTGAACTATGAGACTTCATACACCTTAAAGTTCATAGAACGAAAAGAAATCTTTTGGAGGCCCTTATCCTCATTACGCCTAGCATTTAGTGGGTTAGATATTTACCTTATCAACCAGCAAATCCATAGGGGTTCTATTTGATTAGGCACCTGAATTGGCACCTGAATCGGACTGAACCGACTGTTTGTCAGGCTACTGTTCTCCTATTCTGTCGAATCTATGAAGTAAGACATTGATTTTGCAATAAGATCCATTATGTTCATTGCATAATAAGCTCCTTTGAAAAGCATTGGCGCACGTGTAAACGAGTTGCTCTACCGAACTGAGCTATAGCCCTTATCAGAGATATCTTAACATATAGATAATTTCTTGTCAAGATGAATACTCTCTAATGCCAGAGGATATCCCTTTGATCTGTATCTGTTTAGTATATAACAAACCAATAACGAAGTGGTATTGCTTAGAAAAATTATTCGATATATAATCGATCGAAGTAATGAGTCTTCCTTTGTGGTGATAAATTGCCTACTTAACTCAGTGGTTAGAGTATTGCTTTCATACGGCGGGAGTCATTGGTTCAAATCCAATAGTAGGTAAGTAGGTAGAAAAGTTATTAGATAGCATTGGACTTACTTCACTTCTCTATCTAATAACTTTTTCTACCCCTATTCCCTTTTTCTTTGTATCAACTATAAACCATTGGATTGTCTTCAATTGGATGGGGGAATCCAATTGACAGCCTCAATTCGTATCCTAGCTCGTCTGAGAGCTAGCTTCGCTTCAACCAATTCTTTCGTACCCTCAGCTTTACTCAAGTTAGCTTCGGCTACTTTAAGTGCCTGTTGAGCTTCTTCCAGATCAATATCACTACCCAGCTCCGCATCATTTCCTAAAATGATGATCTCATTATTAACTATTCTCGCAAAACCGCTCCACAGAACCGCCGTTAACCATTGGTCGTTGAGGAGGCGTATTCTCAAAGGACCCATATCTACTGCTGTGTTAATGGGGGCGTGGTTTGGTAATACGCCAATTTGGCCACTATTAGTGGATAAAATGATTTCTTTCACTTCACAATCCCAAATAATTCGCTTAGGAGTCAGTACATAAAGATTTAATTTCATTTCTTCGATTTGTTCTCCTCTTCTAAGGTTATAGCTTTCGTGCTAGCTTCATCGATGTTACCTACCAAATAAAAAGCCTGTTCGGGTAGGCCATCTAATTCTCCGGAAAGGATTAGTTGAAATCCCCTAATAGTTTCTGCAAGACCAACATACTTTCCTGCGGAACCGGTAAAAACTTCTGCCACAAAGAATGGTTGTGATAAGAAACGCTCAATTTTTCTTGCTCTTGCTACAGTTAAACGATCCTCCTCCGATAATTCATCCAACCCAAGAATAGCAATAATGTCCTGAAGTTCTTTGTAACGTTGTAAAGTTTCCTTAACTCTTTGGGCAGTTTCATAATGTTCGTTGCCAACGATCCGAGGCTGTAACATAGTTGAGGTTGAATCTAAAGGATCTACTGCTGGATAAATACCCTTGGAAGCTAATCCTCTGGAAAGTACAGTAGTAGCATCCAAATGTGCAAATGTTGTGGCAGGAGCAGGGTCAGTCAAATCGTCCGCGGGTACATAAACTGCTTGAATCGAAGTTATGGATCCCTTTTTAGTAGAAGCAATTCTTTCTTGTAAAGAACCCATTTCTGTACTAAGAGTAGGTTGATAACCCACTGCGGAGGGCATTCTCCCTAATAAAGCGGATACCTCCGATCCTGCTTGAACAAAACGAAAGATATTATCGATGAATAAAAGCACGTCTTGCTTATTAACATCTCGGAAATATTCCGCCATAGTTAGGGCAGTTAAACCAACTCTCATACGAGCTCCCGGTGGTTCATTCATTTGGCCATAGACTAGAGCTACCTTTGATTCCTCAATATTTTTTTCATTAATTACTCCGGATTCCTTCATTTCCATATAAAGATCATTTCCTTCACGAGTCCGTTCCCCTACTCCACCAAATACGGATACGCCCCCATGAGCTTTAGCAATGTTATTGATTAATTCCATGATGAGTACTGTTTTACCTACTCCAGCCCCCCCGAATAGTCCTATTTTTCCTCCACGTCGATAAGGAGCTAAAAGATCGACGACCTTAATACCTGTTTCAAAGATGGATAATTTCGTATCTAACTCGATAAAGGCAGGTGCAGATCTATGAATAGGAAACGTCGCACTACTATCTACAGGACCTAAATTGTCAACAGGCTCCCCAAGAACGTTGAAAATTCGTCCGAGAGTAGCTCCACCAACCGGAACACTGAGAGGAGCTCCCGTGTCAATCACTTCCATTCCTCTCATCAACCCATCTGTAGCACTCATAGCTACAGCTCTAACTCGATTATTTCCTAATAATTGTTGTACCTCACAAGTCACATTATGTTGTTTCTCACAAGTCGTCCCATGAATTTCCTTATCGGCAGTGTCTCTACTCTGGACTACCAAAGCGTTATAAATATAAGGTAACTTGCCCGGGGGAAAAGTGACATCCAGCACGGGTCCAATAATTTGATCGATACGACCTGTACTTTTTTCTTCAATTGTGGAAATCCCGGGACGAGAAGTAGTAGGATTGGTTCTCATAATTATCATATAATAAAAAAAAATTTGTCGAAATTTTTCTTTTTTTCTTGTTGAATAATGCCAAATCAAATCTTAAAAAATATCCAAAAATCCAAAAGTAAAGAGAAAATGAATTAGTTAATTCAATAAGAGAGAAAAGGGGACCAGGACTTTATTTCGTTGCCCAAGCGAATCCCATTCAATCGTTTACTCATGGAATGAGTCCGTTGGAAAATTCAATCAATCTTTTTTTTTCATATAAACTTTGCCTTTTGTGGAGGATCTGTGCCTACTCTACTTTCCTATCTAGGACTTCGATATACAAAATATATACTACTGTGAAGCATAGATTGCTGTCAACAGAGAATTTTCTTAGTATTTAGTTAGGTATTTGCAGTCAAAATAAGAAAGGGGCCTATTAATAATTTGTAAAATAAGGATTAGGGATTGATTTGGGTTGCGCTATATCTATCAAAGAGTATACAATAATGAAGGATTTGGTAAATCAAATCCATGGTTTAATAATGAACCATGTTAACTTACCATAACAACAACTCAATTCCTATCGAATTCCTATAGTGGAATTTCTATAGAATAGAACATACACAGGGTGTACACAGTATATATGAATAAAACATATTCATTAACTTAAGTATGCCCTCAATTTTCTTTAATGAGTTTTTATTATATTAATGGAATATCCTTGTTTGTTTTACGATATTTTTGCTAAAGTTGGATTTACGCCTAATTAGCATCGAGTAGACCCTGTTATTGTGAGAATTCTTAATTCAAGAGTTGTAGGGAGGGACTTATGTCACCACAAACAGAAACTAAAGCAAGTGTTGGATTTCAAGCTGGTGTTAAAGATTATAAATTGACTTACTACACCCCGGAGTATGAAACCAAGGATACTGATATCTTGGCAGCATTCCGAGTAACTCCTCAGCCTGGGGTTCCGCCGGAAGAAGCAGGGGCTGCAGTAGCTGCCGAATCTTCTACTGGTACATGGACAACTGTTTGGACTGATGGACTTACCAGTCTTGATCGTTACAAAGGACGATGCTATCACATCGAGCCTGTTGCTGGGGAAGACAACCAATGGATCTGTTATGTAGCTTATCCATTAGACTTATTTGAAGAGGGTTCCGTTACTAACATGTTTACTTCCATTGTCGGTAACGTATTTGGTTTCAAAGCCCTACGTGCTCTACGTCTGGAGGATCTACGAATTCCCCCTGCTTATGCAAAAACTTTCCAAGGCCCGCCTCATGGTATCCAAGTTGAAAGAGATAAGTTGAACAAGTATGGTCGTCCTTTATTGGGATGTACTATTAAACCAAAATTGGGATTATCTGCAAAAAATTACGGTAGAGCGTGTTATGAGTGTCTACGTGGTGGACTTGATTTTACCAAAGATGATGAAAACGTAAACTCACAACCATTTATGCGTTGGAGAGACCGTTTTGTCTTTTGTGCCGAAGCTATTTATAAAGCACAGGCCGAAACCGGTGAAATTAAGGGGCATTACTTGAATGCGACTGCAGGTACATGTGAAGAAATGATTAAGAGAGCTGTATTTGCGAGAGAATTAGGAGTTCCTATTGTAATGCATGACTACATAACTGGTGGATTCACCGCAAATACTAGTTTGGCTCATTATTGCCGCGACAATGGCCTACTTCTTCACATTCACCGTGCAATGCATGCAGTTATTGATAGACAGAAAAATCATGGTATGCATTTCCGTGTATTAGCTAAAGCATTGCGTATGTCTGGGGGAGATCATATCCACTCAGGTACAGTAGTAGGTAAGTTAGAAGGGGAACGCGAAATGACTTTAGGTTTTGTTGATTTATTGCGCGATGATTTTATTGAAAAAGATCGTGCTCGCGGTATCTTTTTCACTCAGGACTGGGTATCCATGCCAGGTGTTATACCGGTAGCTTCAGGTGGTATTCATGTTTGGCATATGCCAGCTTTGACCGAAATCTTTGGGGATGATTCCGTATTACAATTTGGTGGAGGAACTTTAGGACATCCTTGGGGAAATGCACCTGGTGCAGCAGCTAATCGAGTGGCTTTAGAAGCCTGTGTACAAGCTCGTAACGAAGGACGCGATCTTGCTCGTGAAGGTAATGAAATTATCCGAGAAGCTTGCAAATGGAGTCCTGAACTAGCCGCAGCTTGTGAAGTATGGAAGGCGATCAAATTCGAGTTCGAGCCGGTAGATACTATTGATAACTAGATAAAATTAAATATAAAGAAAGAAGGTCTAAATAAAAAATAAAGGAAATAAAAAGAGAAAAAAAAAAAGTTACGAAATGCAGTAATTCTTCTTTATTCGGCTCAATCTTTTTTTAGAAAAAGATTGAGCCGAATAAAAATAGATCATGATACGATCATGAGACTTGACAAATTGAGATTAGTCTATTCTATATATCTAGAATATATAAAGGTATAATACAATAAAGAAATAAAACAAAAAAAGATGCGGAATCCCAATGCTACTTACTATATGTGTGCAGAGGAGTATTCGGAATAATATTCTTTTATAAAGCATCCTTGCACGGGGTCTTACTAACAGGACTTCGCTGCACGGCACGGGTCTTCGTCGAAAAACTAACTCTACCCGGCATTTTTATACCCTTTTTGGGTGGTATATCAACTTAAAAAGTATAAGAGGATAGGATAGGTAGTATGGAATCCGTATTAAATATTAAATAAGATAATTTGCCTTTTGATTTTGATTGAATATACTATTTTTCCCTTTTTACCACGCATTATTGTATGCGCTTCTAGAGGAGTATGTATGCTAGAAGTCAATTCTAGCCGCTTTCTTTTTAATCCTAAAATTCAATTAGAAGGATAGAAAGGCCATGAGGGTGGGAAAAGAAAAATCAAATCTTTTTAATTAGTTCTCCTTTTTTACAATTTTTTTATTTTACAATCTATTCCTTTCATATTTTGCAAACTAAAAAATACAATAGTCAATATTCCTTATAATAGATATACTTAATTATATCATAAGAATCTTCAGATATTTTTGAATAGATAGAAATAGTAAATTTGAATTGAGACACCTAATTCTATGACGGATTTAAACTTACCTTCTATTTTCGTGCCTTTAGTAGGCTTAGTATTTCCGGCAATTGCAATGGCTTCTTTATTTCTTTATGTGCAAAAAAATAAGATTGTCTAGTATTTTTAGTGTAAGTAATATCATATGGTAGGGTATGTGGCTCTTTCTACACACAAATGAAAAACCGCTATGGAATGAATGCAGATATAGGCTACGAGCATAAATGCATTAATATGCGGAGCCGGGTATAGCGAATTTTCTTTTAATTGAATCAACAAATATTTTTTGAATAGAAAGTCAATGTATCTAACCTATTATTTCACAGGAGTACTAGTTGCTGAAGATGATTTCAGAATCAAAAAAATAAAGTCAAAATTATTTAGCTTATTCTCTCAATTTCAATTGACCACTGCTGAATTTAGTATATCTAATATGAATTGGCGATCAGAACACGTATGGGTAGAACTTCTAAAAGGTTCTCGAAAAAGGGGTAATTTTTTCTGGGCCTGTATTCTTTTTCTAGGTTCAATAGGATTCTTATCAGTTGGGGTTTCCAGTTATTTTGGTAAGAATATTATATCTATACTTCCATCTCAAGAAATTCTTTTTTTTCCACAGGGGGTCGTGATGTCTTTCTACGGAATCGCGGGTCTATTCATTAGCTCCTACTTGTGGTGTACTATTTTATGGAATGTAGGGAGTGGTTATGACCGATTTGATAGAAAAGAGGGAATAGTGTGCATTTTTCGTTGGGGATTCCCTGGAATAAAACGTCGCGTCTTCCTTCAATTCCTTATGCGGGATATCCAATCAATTAGAATTCAGGTTAAAGAGGGTCTTTCTCCTCGTCGTATCCTTTATATGGAAATCCGGGGCCAGGGGGTCATTCCCTTGACTCGTACTGATGAGAAGTTTTTTACTCCACGAGAAATGGAACAAAAAGCTGCCGAATTGGCCTATTTCTTGCGCGTACCAATTGAAGTATTTTGAGTACCCATTTTTTTTTTATTCTATTTCACTATTCCACTCCATCTAGATCTAAGAAAGAACCCAATGCAATGAAATTCCACTAATATACAAAAAAGAAGAACAAATACAGGGTAGCAAACCTTGCTATAGAGTTTTTGCTTCAAAGAAAAAGACATATCATATTATCATATGGAGTCAGGGAATGAAATAGAGTCAGCGAATGGAGCGGATTCATTAACAACTCAATTTAGAGATCCAAAATGAAAAAAAAGAAAGCATTGCCTTCTTTACTATATCTTGTATTTATCGTACTTTTGCCCTGGGGGGTCTCTTTCTCATTTAACAAATGTCTGGAACTTTGGATTAAAAATTGGTGGAATACCCGGCAATCCGAAACTCTCTTAACTGATATTCAAGAGAAAAGGATTCTAGAAAGATTCATAGAATTAGAAGAACTTTCTCTCTTGGACGATATGATAAAAGAGAAACTAAAGACACATGCACAAAAACCTCCTATAGGGATACACAAGGAAATAATACAATTGGTCAAAATGGATAATGAGGATCATCTCCATATAATTTTGCATTTTTCGACAAATATAATATGTTTGGCTATTCTAAGTGGTTCTTTTTTTCTGAGTAAAGAGGAACTTGTCATTTTTAATTCTTGGGTTCAGGAATTCTTCTATAACTTGAATGACTCAATAAAAGCTTTTTTTATTCTTTTAGTTACTGATTTTTTTGTTGGATTTCACTCCACCCGCGGTTGGGAACTAGTAATTCGTTGGGTCTACAACGATTTTGGATGGGCTCCTAATGAGCTAATTTTCACTATTTTTGTTTGTAGTTTTCCAGTAATTCTAGATACATGTTTGAAATTTTGGGTATTTTTTTGTTTAAACCGTCTATCTCCTTCGCTTGTAGTCATTTATCATTCAATTAGTGAAGCATAAATTCATTCAATTTCCTGTTCCTGATATTAATAGAATTAGCTTCTTTCTTTCTAAAGAAAGCCCTTTCCCATTTTAGCAAAATTATTTCTATTTCTACCTCCTTAAGGTATTCATCATTCCAGTACAACTATTGCAGTAGAATGACAACAGACTCGTGTATAGGGAACTAAATTAACTTAGCTACCTATCTAATTTATTGTAGAAATTCAGGGATCCTCGATTGGACATGGAAAATAGAAATACTTTTTCTTGGGTAAAGGAACAGATGACTCGATCGATTTCTGTATCGATCATGATATACGTAATAACTAAGACATCCATTTCAAATGCATATCCCATTTTTGCGCAGCAGGGTTATGAAAACCCACGAGAAGCAACTGGACGAATTGTATGTGCCAATTGCCATTTAGCTAGCAAGCCTGTGGATATTGAAGTTCCCCAAGCAGTGCTTCCCGATACTGTATTTGAAGCAGTTCTTCGAATTCCTTATGATATGCAATTGAAACAAGTTCTTGCTAATGGAAAAAAGGGAGGGTTGAATGTGGGTGCTGTTCTTATTTTGCCTGAGGGATTCGAATTAGCGCCGCCCGACCGTATTTCCCCTGAGTTGAAAGAAAAGATAGGAAATCTCTCTTTTCAGAGTTATCGTCCCGATAAAAAAAATATTCTTGTGATAGGCCCTGTTCCCGGTAAGAAATATAGTGAAATTGTCTTTCCTATTCTTTCCCCTGATCCCGCTACGAAGAAAGATGCTCATTTCTTAAAATATCCCATATATGTAGGGGGAAACCGAGGAAGAGGACAGATCTATCCTGATGGTAGCAAGAGTAACAATACAGTCTATAATGCTACCTCAACAGGTCTAGTAAGAAAAATACTACGTAAAGAAAAAGGGGGGTATGAAATATCCATAGTTGATGCATCAGATGGACGCCAAGTGATTGATACTATACCTCCTGGGCCAGAACTTCTTGTTTCAGAGGGGGAATCCATCAAGCTTGATCAACCATTAACAAGCAATCCTAATGTGGGAGGTTTTGGTCAGGGGGATGCAGAAATAGTGCTTCAGGATCCATTACGCGTCCAAGGTCTTTTGTTCTTCTTCGCATCCGTTATTTTGGCACAAGTTTTTTTGGTTCTCAAAAAGAAACAGTTTGAAAAGGTTCAGTTGTACGAAATGAATTTCTAGGTCCCGGTATTTCTTTTCTTACCATCAAGTTGGTAAAAAGCCTTCATTTATTGGCAATTGCTAGAATTATCTATGATCTATTTTGGAAATCCTTTTTTTGTTTAAACTGTTTTTTGTTTACGAGACCTTTTTTGCTTACAAGATGTCTGGAATTCCTCATTTCTATCTCATGCAAAAGAAAAGAAGAGAATCGAATCCAAGGCAAAGGCAAGAACAATAAAAGGATTTCTTCCTTTTCGGAGGAATTTTGGGTCTTCTTAATCCTCTATTCGGCACAAGAAAAATGCAAAAAAGCCTTTTTCTTGTGTCGATTCTTCTTGATATCAAAATAAGAATATTTTTTCTTCCTAATTCGTCAAAAATTACTATGTTTTTCTTTATTCGGGTCTGTCTCTTAGATCTCTTTTTCTTTTGCTTAGGTTCAGGCGAGGTAGTGGACAAATTTATTATGATTGGGAGCAAATAGAATTGCTTGACTTGTTCAATTAAGTTCAACTTTAAACTTACAGAAATTTTGCAAAAAAAAAAAAAAACATAAACTCTTCCATTGAAGGGTGGTTTTTATTTTTAGGCTAGTTGAGTAGTTTTGATCTTGATTAAGGTTTTATTAGTTTATTACTTGAAATGAAACTAAATCAAAGATT